TTTTGTCTGAATCTTCGTGGAAGAAGAAGAAGCGGTTCACCAGCCACTACATCTGTGGATCCCACCAAATCATTAAACCTGGCGGCTGCTCGCTCTTTGATCAGTGATTCGCCGGCCACTAGATCGATGAATAATCTCTCCAAAATCTTCTTTTTGATCAGTGATTCACCGGCCACTAGATCCAGGAATCCCACCTTATTCTCAAACCTGGTGGCTCGGTTGATTGGCACTCCTGTAGGCTCATCTTGCATACAATTTCTGGGGGTCCCAGGTCCTGCATCCACCAAGAACATTTCTTCCCCTAAGCGTAAAACTTCAGATTGTAAGGCCTTTCCACTACATAAGAATAAACTTGAATTAGATCTTGGAAATGATCGACTCAAATAGATGCTCATCATTTTCTTTTTTTTCCTCCTCTTCCTGTTCTATTGATCAGAAGCATCCAGCAGCGCCACGGAATGGACCTAATCAATCACCACCCCAGTAGATTAAGTACTGGAGTTCTCATCCTGGCTTTTCCACCTTAGTTTAGTAGTAGGTCTTATAACCTATTGGAGTCTTCCCTTCAGAAAAAATCCCCCCGGGCTTATAGAAGCAAAAAATGGATTTGTATTGTTGGGGGTTTTCCCTTAGTGAATCCCTCCAGTATTGAAGTTCGTCCAGACTCGTACTCTCATCTATCTCGAGTTCATTCCATAACAGGCGTAGCGCTTGCTCATCCATTTTACCCCGTGGCTGCCCCGGGTCTTCCAATTGATTTGAAACGAAGTCTAGAATCTCGTCGATAAGACGTTTTCGCTCCCCCTCTAGCTGAAGGAGGGCTATGTAAGGTTTGGCTGGCGGAGCTGGCTGCTCCACGGAACTAGTGGAAGCCGACCTATTTTGGATAGGAGCGGGGGTTCCGGGGCGGGAAGGCTGATGCTGCTCTTGGTTTACGCTTGCTTCTGAGCCAGCATCAGCCCCAGACATCCAAAGAGGGATTTCCTCGGGACTGAATAGTGCTCGCAAAACACATCCTATTGCCCAGGCAAGTCCCCCCGCTAGGCCCAATTTGAATAAGGCAAAGGAGAGGACTCGACTACCAAGAGAGACCCCTTTTTTATAAAGTAGAGAAAGAAAGAAATCCATTGAGCCGAGTTTCAGACAAAGACAATAGAACACACCAAGGAAAGGAATAATGATTAGGAATGAATAGAAAAGGTGGAACATTGGAGGAAGACAAGTAAATAACGAGCGAATTCGATTCATGATATTAGGATTTCGATCTCTTACTATCCTGAAATGGAACTTTCATGCTGGAGCAAGAACTAGCATGAAAGTCTATCTATTACGACCAGCGCGGTTGTTCGTATTTCATTTTCTTCTTCCAAGCCTGACATGCACTAAGTTACTTATATCCACAGACAGTCAGGGCTCTTCTAAAATGCCCATTCCTGTATCTCTTTGGTCAGCCTCTGGTTTTAGCTATGTCGCCAGTGCAGTAGGGAGACCACTGACTTCATGAAATTCTTTCCGATACTGCGCGAGCAGCACTTGGAAAGAATTATACAATATGTGATTTGTATAGCTATGTTTGCTTTCCTGGAGCTGCTCGCATATGTCCCTGCTAATGGAGAATAGATCTTTCCCCTTCAACGTCTCCAGGGGATGGTCAGAAAGGAGATAGGTAGAAATCTTCTGAAGAAAGACGGGGGTCATAAACTGGCTCTTTCTCATCTCACCTGTGGGATAAGGGGACTACTTTAGCTTTCCCACATAGGACTCGAAATGGAAGACGCGGGAGCGGCGGAAAGTGGGGAGATCGTAGTGTGATAAATTTGTTACGAATGCGAGTAGGCTCCGATATATGTACTCTTTTGACCTTCCTATTCCTAGCAGGGGGCGAGTTCAGAAGCCCCTACTTCTTTATTTTTATTGAATGGTAGGCGGGGACGATTTGACTGGGCTGCAACATTCGGATGTCACATCCGAGCCTAGGAAGGAAGAGGGAAGGCAAGGGTCCGCAGGAGCTATCAGTATTAGCTGCTGACTGGTGACGAGGATCATATAGTTTGAGAGCTGGATCGAGTTGGAAAGCGTGGTTATGGCGGAATGGAATTGAATGTGCCCTATCCCGCGAAGGAGAGGAACCCGTCATGTAAGGAACTTAGGTCAAAACTACGCTCTTTCAGCCGGTTTAGTATAGTAGTAGTTTCAAATCAATGCAAGCCAATGGAAACCCCTCCTTAGGGACAGTCGCATAGACTGAGAAGTGAATGTAAAGCAAGTGTTTGGGAAGTTGGCCCGACCCGTTTGGTTTATCATAAGAAGAGATCTCGGAGATCATCAAGGCCTACCATATTAATGGGATCTCTGGTAGTAGGCCGGAAGACAAGTGAGTCTTAATAAAAGCATAAGCGAGAATGCCGAGGTAAAGGCATCATTAGACAAAGAAATGTTTTGTTAAGGAATACTTAATGTTAGCAAGGAGCGTAGCCTTTTTCCATAGGAGTTAGAGGAGGAGCAAGACTTCCCAGGTCCATGGTACCGCAATTAGCCTCTTTCGTCGACTCTTGTGAATGGTACTAATCCTCTTTCTGGTCCTACGGCAAAGAATCTTTATAGCCCTCTCTCCGACCCGGAAATAAGGCATAAGCAAAGGAAAGAGTCAACTGCACCCTATACCCCAAACGTATATGAGAATATCTAGGCCAACCTTCGCGTATAGTATTTGTTTCGAAATCCCAAGTCAGCGAGAAGGAAGAAGTCAACAATGGAAGCTGCTCGTACCAAGAAATGCCGCATTTGTTTTAAGGTAGTAAAAAGGGGTTTAAGACCATGGTATTTATCGTCAACCGCTAAAGCTCTCGGTTTCTTCCATGCCACTTGTGTCTTTGCTCTTATCGGAGTCAGTTCTTAGTCGTAATCTAACAACTTGGCCTACTTTTGGAATCTTGGGATAACTTCTTGTTAAAGACCGATGCACCCCTTATATTGTTACATATAAAGCTGGACCCGGTTTTGGCGCAGCCTAGGCCGAGGAAGAGTTACGGGTCGGAAAACCTTGTTTAAGCCATTTGCCACCTATAAGAGAGATGGACTGAATGAAATCGGCTAGCTAGCCAGGGATGATCTTAGAAAGCGGTTCCTGATCCGAGCTAGACAAGCGAATTGATGTGATGAGCGAGCCTGCTTTGAAAGGGACAGCGCATCCAACCACTCTGAGACGTGGACAAGAGGAGTGGGGCCGCCCGCCCCCTATAAGCCGAAAAGAAAAGAGCGATGCCGCCCATACTCGTTGTTTGGTAGTGGATTGAGGAGTTATGAGCCCAACTTTGTATCAACAATCAATGAACCAACTGCATTCTACATACGCGAATATGGCTTCGGTAGGTCGAGAGGGGCTATTGACAGATAAGAGTGTTCCAGTGGAAAAGAAACGATGCCCAGGTACGAGGGAGGAGCAAGTTTTAGCTAATGGAGCAGTTTGAGTATCACCAAATAAAGGACCGCAGGCCTCGGCCTAAGAACGAGAGCGTATTACGTTCACTACAAAATTCAAATAGGACTTCCCCTTTCTTTGCTGAATAAACGTCAGTCTCACCGCTTGAATGCAAATAGGCTGAACTGCACGCTGGAGTTCTCTCGAAGAAAGACCTATCTCCTGGGCGAGCGTTGGAAGAAAGACCTTCTTATTTTTTTGTTTACCAGGCTAAAACATTGCTTTCTAGCGGGTCTCACTCTTTCTATTGATCAAATTTTCGGAAGCATGCTTCAACCATATCCTTTTACCTTGACTCATCCAGTCAAGTAGAAAGATGGTCGACTCTTATAGATGTAGCAGTCGTTCTTTTGTCTTACAGTCCAAATAGCTTATTTAGATTTAGAAATCCCGGGCTAAGATCACTTGTTCGTATGTACTTCCCACCTCACATCGGGTCAGGGATTTCAGTCAATGGATTCCTCTTCCTCTCGGCATTCAAATCCGATGCCACAGATGGGCCTGTTCCTGCTTCCGTGCCTGGTCAGGGAGAGCAAACAGGAGTAGTTGATTCAGACTACCACGTGCTGGTATTGTTACGACTCACTTGGGACATTCCATTCTGCATTCCTTTACTTGGAAGACTTGATCACCGCTTTTATGTATTTGATACAGACATAACTCTAGGGTCACAGGTCGCATTGGATTGGCTACGAAGCCTTTCTCTGGAAGCCGTCCTAAAAAGCTACAGCCAACTAGCAGACAGAGCTAATATCCATCGTTAAGATAAAGTCTTACTCTTACGATAACAGAACTGGTGTCAACTAAGCTCTTCTTCCCCTGAAGCCGGAGGTCAAGATTCAACTCTTTCTTTTCAGGGGAATGTCATAGGCCAATCAACTCAGAAGAATGCCTCATGCCTGTCCAGCTGAATCTTTGGATAGGTGAGAACCATCGGTTTTGGGGTGGGTCTGAGTGTGAGGATTTGATGGTGCGAAATATGATGCGCTTGGAATGGTGAGAACAAGGGGCTGCGGTTGTGATGGAACTGGTACTAGGTAGGTGGATCGAGGGGCTTGGTAGGACGTAGGCCTCTTTGGTGCATTCTGAACGATCTGGGATATAACGTTGTGCAGATCAGGGCTCTTCCTGTGTTGAGGCCGGATCGGGGGTTATATCATGTTAATCTCTGTCTGTGTAATCCGCGTCTTTCACCTTAGGCCAAACGAGCCTATCTTTGAGTGAAATGGGTGGTTGTATCTGGGACGTCTTTCTCTCTCTTCTTGCATGCATAGACTACTACTCTCTGATTCATACTGCAATGAAGGGCATGGATTCTTCCAAGCGTAAGACATACGCATTCCTCCCTCGCAAATAGAAAGTCAACAACTGATGGTCCAGAAGATCTTGGATCCGATGCCTGAGATGGTAGCAATCATTGGTCCAATGACGTATACCTCCAATATGATATTCACATCTTGCATCTGGTCCCGGAGCCTGAGGATTCGCCGGTTTAGGAGGCATGGGAGTGATCAGTTTGGATGCAATCAATTCTGGAAGTAGGCGAGATGGCAGAATTGGGAGGGGATCGGATTCCCTCTTCTTTTTGACCTTCTTGTCCATTTATTCTTTGTGCTGCTGGACTTGAGGGAGGAGGGCTCTATTCCCCTGGAGGATACCATAGCTGTCATTAGTTGCACCATCATCTTCATTTGTCCTTTGAGCTGTTCTAACTCCCCCATCATATGTGTCAACTCGGACTGGTCGGGCGCTGCTGCTTCTTCGGAACCTGCTCTTTCTTCTAGGATCTGTTTGATGGACTTCTTTCTTCTTCTTGTTTGTTCTGCCTCTGTTAATCTGCCCCAAACACAGTCGTCACAATCGCGGATGTCCCACCCCTGATTCATCTTTAGTCTGCCCTCTAATCTAATAGAGGGGTGCCGTAATAGGCAACAATAGGAAACTCCCAGTCAGCAACAGGTACGAGTCTTCCATTCTCGAATTGAGGAGCTAAAGCAGCCCTTTAGAGATAGGGGAATGTACTGATTGGTAAAGAGGGGAACCATCGAGACGGTATGCTATAAGTATAAACTCTAAATCGGCGGCAGGCCGAAGGAAACCCTTTTGAATCAGTGGAGTGACAGTAGCAGTACCAAGCCAGTCTAACTGCTGCAGGGGATCTTCTGAGGAACTTTTTCACCATTTGGTGTCTCGTCAGCGTCAGTAAGGGTGTTGTACTCCTACTCAGTCTCAACTGATTTCTTTATCATGGAGAGATCTCGCAAGATGGGACGGTCTTCTTTTCTCTTTTATTTCCCGGTCTAAAAAATTGCTATTATCAAAGAAGTCCTCCTTTCCGCCTTTGTGAGAGTCAAGTCTATGGGTAAGAGACCCCCACCAGCCGGGTATCTCCCTCAAACTACAAGCCGGATTAGCTTATCGATAATGAAACCTCCGTTCTCCCCTTCTAACAAAGGATTGCTCGAAGTCCGTGCCCTTAGTCCCGACGAGCTCCGCCCGGCTGCCACTAAATAGGGGACTTTGGTCCTTTTCTTTTGCGGTATTGATCATTTGAGGTCATCGCTCGAAAGAATAAAGAAAAAGGGCTTGCAGCTCCTTCTGCTCATCCTCCATTTGTGGAAGGTACCCGAGATTCATTCCTTTTACTAGTAGCTCGTCAAGGTAGTTTTCTTTGCCTGCCCTCCACTCCTTTTGTGGGAAGGCCTTGGTTTCTCCTCCGGATCCCTGGTCATCGATAGGCAATCCCGGAAAGACAGATCGGGATGAAAAAAAAAGGTGGACGCCAGTAATTAAGCAGAAACCCGAGGGAAATCTCAATAAAAAGAGTCTCGGTTCACTCTTCGCCAGAGTAGTGTCGCATAAAAAGCTGCTCCCCCCCTTCGCTATAAGCGGAGTTCCCAAGTTGGGGAGTACTGGCCCCAGGTCTTTCCTTTCCTGTATGGCAGGAAGTCCCTCCAGGTTGTCTGGTTAACCGGGCTACCTATTCAAAGATGAACTAATTGCCTTTGGTTTCTTCTAATGGCAGGCCTTACTATTTAATCTAATAAGCTCGATTTTCTCGATGCGGGAAATCCGGTTTGATTAGGTAAGGAAGTGCTCTTTTTTCAATTGAATAAGTCGAAATAGCTCTAAGACGAGTACGGTCCATGGTGAGTTTAGTTACCAAAGTCTCAGCATAATTGTTACCTGAGATTGGAGTCTCCTCCCTTTGAAGTAAAGTAATTCAATATTTGAAGCCAGAGGTTCCGAGTAGCGATTAAAGGCGAACCAATAGCTATGGCGTGTAAACGGTTGTTGCTACGTTCGCGAGTTTGGCAACTTGCTTCCAAGACCATGAAAGGCAGCTTTGATTGTGAAAGTGACCATTACCGGGCTAGTTTGCTCAGCAACATCCTAGTTTACTAACTAGCCAGCACAGTGGGGGACCGGCGTGCTCCCCTTATCTTTGAGATCATAATGGGGGTGACCCACGGAGGTCGCCCCAAGGTTACGATCCGTTGGGTTGGGAAACTAACCTGGATCCTCTAGTTTTCTTTTTTTTATCGATGGTGTGCAGTGTACTAAGGTTAAGGTACAAGATCGAAAAGAATGAGATTTGGACAGCTCTCGACCGGGAAAAAAAGGAGTGGGAAGATCTTATTTCGTCTAAGGAGTGGCGGTTGACAGAAAACCATTTCAGCCTCTGCGAGAGCAGGATAGCCGAAAAGACCCTCGCTTTATATAAAGAGGGAAGCCTTCCCCTTCGGATAGACGAGGATGCCAATATTGGCAGAGGTATTGATGCCTACTTCGCCGATCTGAACCGCTTCACGTCTAATCAACAGCGGTTACGGCATCTTCAGCAGGTCCACGCCTGTATAGGAAACCCCAAGAGTCCTATCTGGCGATAGATAAAAGGTTTTATTGAGAGCTATTAAGTCTAATTAATATGAGAAAGAAGATTGAAGGAAAAAGTCTTTCGAAGGGTTGTCCATTTAGATAATCAAAATTCTAGTACTTAAACCTCAGCAGAGGCCGGGCTCTCTCTTCTTTCTTTTTGAAAGTCACGATCAGAAAGGTTTCAATCCGGTGTTTTCGCGGATCTGGGAAGCGCTGGTTCGAATCCAGCTCGTGACAAGACCAAAGGTAATTTACCCCTCCTAGAATTCCGGAAACAGCTCTACGACCCAGAGGTTAGCGACTGCAACTAGCGTTGGTACGAGGGGAGAGGGAATACAAACTACTTGGAGCCTTACCGAACCAGCAACATATAATTGCGTATATAACACAAACACGTAATCTTAATCTGATCTGGAATGAAAGCTCTGATAGTTGAGACATAAATCTAGGGCCAATGAGTGCTACAGTAGTGCCTTGCGGGGTCGTAGCGCCGGTTACCGAGGGTTTTGAGAGGAGCTAGCTTTATTTCAATTGAAGATTTTGTTAGTGTTAAGTGTAAGTAGTAAGGACGCATTTCACAATGATAAACATAATATACCTTGGGGTTGGGTATTGAATAAGAATAAGGAATAAAGTCTTTCTCACTCTCAGATAGAACTCTCTGATCGAATTGAAAGCTCTTGCTTGTTGTCTGTAGCGGTAGTATATACTTTCATCTCTATACCGGGCTTTCTTCCTTGTTGCTTGATAGTCCGGGAGGCTTAACTAAACAACAACAAAGAAACTATTTCTAAATAAGATAAGATATTTTTTTGCGCTAATCTATAAGAGTCTCAATTAGCCGTTGCTTGTTTAGTTTTTTCTTTGCTATTATAAAAAGGGTCAGCTTAAGACAAGCTATTCCCTCCATTATAAAAGATTTCCCTAGGCTAGTCAGATATTCGGCAGGAAGGACAATCAAGAAAGATAAAGGAACGGGAGGGATGGTATAGTCGCTTACTGAAGGGCAGAGAGATCTTATTCTATGCGATAGAAAGAAGAGAAGGCTTGACAAATGGAGCGAGGAACAGGGGATATTCTCAATTTCTTGCTTCATTCTGCGTCTTCTTCTTTGAGAAGGTAGACAGGCAAGCTTAAGAGAGCGCGTCACACTTCCTTCTTTCCTCTAAATCAATCTATCTCCTGCCGGCGCTAAAAGGGGGAGAGTCCTGAGAGTAGTTCCCCTGTGGATCCGGTCCCGGGTTCAACCATACTGCGAATTCTCAAATTATGGGTAAAGAGGAGTGCCCCACGTCGCTCTCACCATCTTGTTTGTTCTCTTTGCGCGCTTCACTTTAGTAAGAGAATGAATTTACTTTATTCGCAGCTTTCGAGCCCCTTAGCTACATTTGTCAAGACTTTTTTTTTATTCAACAAGCAAGAACTCAAATCCACAGCTCTCTGGCTACATCTCCCAGGCAATCCAATCTGATTATTAATCGAGTGCTTCTGATGCGCGTCTAAGCCTTCTTTTCCATTGTCTAGCTCCGAGGACCAAGCCCCCCTCTCCTGCCTATCGAACTGGAAAAGCGGTGCTAAACCCACCTCTTTCCGCCTATTTCGGCCCCATCTCTAAGACCTTCATTCGACTACCCACCAAGAAAACGAATGCACTAACGCTATACGGCTTTCGCGCTAGCGAGCTCACCCGTTGCTTGTTGCTAACGCGCCCTTTCATAGTCAAATTATTTCGCGCCGTTGCTTGTTCTTTCGCGGTCCAAAGTAAAGTCTCATCCTTTGCTTGTTGGCCCGGGGAAGTCAGGGACAGAGGGGCTAGTTTCCATAGACCAGTGAGTAGAGCTGACTCGATTGTGACCAATGACCCGAGGTAATGCGGAGTGAGTTGACTGCCTTTCCAGTCCCAGTTGTTCCATGAATGCCCGTTGCCCATTCTTCATACGAGACAGAGCGGGTTGCCAGTGATGGTTGTGCCTGTGCCGTTTGGAAGGAAGGTTATGAAAATCTTCAAAGTCCTATGCCTTTAAATATCAATAAAAGGGGTAAGAGGCTAAGGCTTTAGATTTGTACAGTGGAGTCCATATTCCAGCTAACCGACGTGGCAGGAAGTGCTTTTCAAGCCCGAGTTGAACACCTTCTGGCGACTTTTTCGAGGGGATTCCTTTCAAGAGATGAGTGCGGCTTTATAGTCGTCTGAGTCCTTAGGACTGGCAGGATGGCGAGGAGATTCATCGGATCCAGTTCCTACAGCCAATGGACCGGTGCCGGTTGGGGTGGAAAAAATGAGTCCTGCTTTTGTGTGACTGACGATTCATAAGAAGAAAAGATGCCAGGGGCTGATACTGACCAGAAAGCAGTAATGACTAGAGCGAAGGGCCGAAGAAAGACTCAAAATAATAGGTTCTTCAAGACCGACTCTTTCAACCGCTCAGACATCCATCCCCTTCGCGCTTCGCCCGCCCTATCTATCCGCGCGCTGGCAGGTAGGGGCTTATCTATGTGATTCGCTACGCTTCGCTTGTTTCTATATGATAAAATGCACCTTGGGAGCTGCGCCGCTTTAAGAGGAAACCCGGGAAAAGCTTAACCTCAGCGTACCAAGGTCTGGGGCTGAATCCGATCCAAAAGAAAAAGAGCTTGAATTCACTAGCCAAGTTAGAAATTCTCTGATTCTGACTGAGATCTTTGTCCTACTTCTTTCTCACCCGGCTAGCTGCTGAATTCAAGTAGTTGACTTGACCGGAATCACAAGTTCTCAATGATACCGGCAATTGGGAATCTCAGTTGATGAGCCTGGCAAACGGAGCTACGAAACCCAGCCTTTTTCTTGCTTTTCGCATTGCTTTTTCTTGAGGTGTAGGCCCATTTGGAGGATAATCGTATCGGCCCTTCCAGCAGCCCGTCGAGCAGTCGAAGTAGTGGATTCTGTTCAATCGGCTAAGAGGCAAGTGCCCTTTCCTCTATATAATGTCTCTTTTTCCGTCAAGTCCTAATGTGCTTCCTGGCTTTCGTTACTATCTTTTGAGTCTTGCGAGTGGTCCATTCCTTCCTTCAAGTCTTCTGTGAGGGATCGATCTTGGGCAAAGACACTATGGGATGGTCCCGGACCAGGGATAACCTCGAGCGGACCGCTTTTCCGCAGTAAAATGACTGACTTATTTAAATACATTATTGACAGCTTAAACAATTGATTGCCTTTTCTTTGTTCTTTCCCGAGTGAAGTGACTCACACTAAGTCCCTCCGCGGCCCCTTACTTAGTAAGATTCATCTCCTTCCTTTGAATCGTGGTAAGGGCTGAAGATCGAGTTCATGCTTTTGGGCTTGTGTAAGGATTTCCCTATCGGTTAGTCGGAGAAGGGGCAATTGACTTCCTCCCTTCATTCTTATATTCAAGTGGGAGGAAAAAGACTTGAACGCTTTATGGTCTGGGATCTCAAATTATCCATTTCTGAGCTTCAAGCCTTGCAAGCTTTCGAAGTCTTGCATTCATTTCTGTCTCATTTTCAGGTAGAGTGTACCCGGCCCCTATAGGAACCCCCTGATCTGATGGGGGGAATTCCTATGAAAGAGGCTCACTTGGAAGGAGCGATATCTAGCAAGTCTTCCGTGAGTGAATGGTCTCATCCAGTTCACGAGTCAATCCTATCAGCCGCTCAGCCTTTAAGGACAGAGTTTCCTTCCTCAGGTCATGTGTAATAGCAGAATTCTTATCTGTCTGTCTGCAGTCCGTTTTTAGGTATGTCCAGCGGTCCAGCCAGCGTAGGCTACTCTTTTTCTGTTAGTCCATCCAGTCGGTCAGTTGATAGTTTGATCGAGGGCATGAAGGCTAAGGTACCTTCCTAAAGTGAGATTTCAATCTCAAAAGTGTTTTCAAAGCCTTTTTTTTTGGCTTCAAGGATGTCCCGTCTAGTGGGAGAAGTGGTCCCTATACCAGCTAGACAAAATGCCTTCCTACACGGAGAAAACATTGCATTAATTAGTAGGATCCACCCCATGTGATCCGTCATTCAGTGCAATAAGAGGGCCCATAGCAATGAATGTTTAAATAAGATTCACTTCGTTCTGTACGGGATAAGGAGCGAAAAGCGCAGCATGGCAATCGGAGACAAGTCAAGTTCAGTAAGAAATTGGATAGATAGATTCGTGAGTAGTGTAATCATAAAAGCCCACGGAGCGGTGACAGAATTGGTAATCTACTCTTCATGGGTACTGGAGATCGTCTCCTCGGCTCTTAGGTTCAGTGTTCATCGTCACTTGAGTACAAGTACATGATGGTCGTCCTATGAGTGAATGCGCTTCAGTCTAAGGTAAAAATAGCTTGAGCTGATAAAGTTGTAAGGCTCCAAGCCTAGGGTTGAAGCGGATGCCCCAAGGCTCTCTTCGTAATGGCTGGACGCTAATGGATTGGGCGACAGGTACGAGAAGCTCACTGCCAGGATATAACCATTCTTGTCCCGAAGAAAAGCAGATGTTGATGACCGGATCGGCAACGGACGTTGACGAGCAAGATCCCTCTGCCCTTGAGTGGCTTTTCTCTTTTGGTTGTGGATTGCGTGCAGCTTGACTTCTTTCTTCCACATAGGCCTTGCTTGCATGCCTTGTGGCGAACTAGACTGAAAATTTTGTATATTATATAAAGACAGAGTCTTACCTTTTTGAAAAAAGAAGAGTCACGCTCTTTAAAAGCCCCTATTCGACGATGACTTAAGCCTATCTTCTTTCTTTACTTTAAGAAGGGCTTTTTTCGGTATACCGCTCTCCGAAGAGAGCCTATGATATCTTTGGTCTTTTTACCATGCATCCTTTCTGTTTGTTGGTCAACAACCAACCACATATAGTTTTTTGAAGTCTCTTCTTCTTTCTTTGGAGCTTGTTCTTGGTCCCAAGGGAAATGGGGTTCCAAAGAAGAAAAGAAGAAGGACTTATCGCAATCTCAGGTACAATGGCTAGTTGGAAAGCCTTTCAATTCAAGCCAATCTCTTGATTCACATTCATGTGAAACCGTTGCAACCGATCCTGCATACCAATCATCCGCCGCTTACAGTAATGGCACTAAGCCAAGGTTTCTATGGATTCAGTCCTGCGGAAAAATACATATATTAGGGCAATTCAGTTAGTAGTGTCACCGGTCAATCCTTGGGA